ACAAAACCTTATTTAATTATAATTATTTTTTTTTTATTTTATATGATTCTTTTTTCTATTCTCGAACAATTATTAAATAATATTTCCTTTTCGATTATTTCAATTCTAATTACAATTTATTTGATAAATTATTTGGTCGATGAAAGAGAACTATATAATTCGTCAGAAAGAGGTAGTCTAGCGACTTTTTTCTGTATAACAGGATTATTGATAACTCATTGGATTGGTTCGAGTAAGTTCCCATTAAATGATTTATCTAAATCATTAATATTTCTTTCCTGGAGTTTATCAGTTGTTTATCTTCATATTTCTCTTTTTTTAAAAAATACTTATTATAGCGAAATTACCAAACTAGGTATTATTTTAACCCAAGGTTTTGCTAGTTCAGATCTTTTAACTGAAATAAATTATAAATCTGTAAAATTAGTACCCGCTCTCCAGTCCCATTGGTTAATGATGCACGTAAGTATGATACTTTTTGGTTATGCAGCTCTTTTATTTGGATCATTATTTTCAGTAGCACTTTTAGTGATTACATTTCAACAAAGGGTAAGAATTTTTTTTTATTTTAAGGAGAAATAAAAATGAACAGATTTTCTGTTAGAAACTATTACAGGTATCAATTTATCCAAAAATTGTATTATTGGAGTTATCGTCTTATTCTTATAGGTTACATTTTTTTAACTATTGGTATTATATCCGGATCAGTATGGGCAAATGAAGCATGGGGATCCTATTGGAATTGGGACCCAAAAGAAACTTGGTCCTTAATTACTTGGATTATCTATACAATTTATTTACATACGAAAAAAAAGAATGAAGTTAAAAATTTAGCAAATTCAGCAATTATGGCTTCCATGGGTTTTATTATGATTTGGATATGCTATTTTGGAGTCAATTTATTAGAAATAGGAATGCACAGTTATGGTTTATTTTAATAAGAGGTAATTAAATTTTTTTTGATGATAACTACTTAAAAAAAAAGTAAAAGTATTTTAAATAAACTCAAAATGATTCTAAAAACTACACTTTTTACTTTCAATTTTTAATTAAAAAATAAAAATTGAAAGTAAAACCAACATATACCAGTAGGAATAACCTAAAGATATTTATATTTTCAAAAATTTGAAAAAAAAAAATATATTTAAGTTATTCTATTTTATATATATTCTTCTATTTTATATATATATATATATATAGTTATATATATATATATATAGTAAGTTGGTAAAAAATAAGGAATTAAAATATTGTTTTAGTAACTATTCTCAATAAGCTAGCCCCATACTTCGAGTTGTTTCATTCCATAAATAAACTCGAATACTCAAAAAATCTGTTGGACAGGCAGATTCACATCTCTTACAACCAATACAGTCCTCTGTTCGTGGAGCAGAAGCTATTTGCTTAGCTTTACATCCTTCCCAAGGAATCATTTCTAATACATCAGTAGGGCAAGCTCGTACACATTGAGTACATCCAATACATGTGTCATAAATCTTAACTAAATGTGACATTGGGTTTATCAAAAAAGAAAAATTTTTAAACTTTCAATCTAGTAAATGTTTGAAAATAAAAATATTGATATACCAGATGAATCAATGCTTTGTCATTTTGAATCAATTCAGTTATAAATTGACTCACGATAATGATAACCACAAATATACCAAAAAAAATTTTTTATAAGTTAAAAAGCAAGATCATAAGTTCAATCGTATTTCTTTATTTTTAAATAAATTTAATAAATACGAATAAACAATTTTAAGTGATTGATTTTTTATAACTAAATATACTAAATATAAATAATAATAATAATAAAAATTTATAATTAAATATGCTAAATATAAATAATAATAATAAAAAATAAATAATAATAAAAAAAAAATAAAAATAAACTTTAAGGATCTATATTTATAATGATAGACAAATTCTTCTACGGTTTTATAAAATTTTATCATCTTTTAATCTTTTTTTAATAAATTAAAAAGGGACAAAAAAATAAAATGACCCTATTTATTACTATACTAAAACTACAAAATAAAATAAACGATGAATAAAAAAAATCATGTGCATTTCTCTGAGTAGATTATTATGGGTTTCCTCTTGTTGTAGCTTATCTATTTTTTACTGGATATATTATTCTATGTAATTCTTAAAATAATGAAAAAACACACACAGATCATATCAAATAAAATTTATAACTTTTGAAATTTCGAATATTTAAATGAATCTACTTTGATATACTTTCTTTTCGACCTTTTTTTGACAAATAATCCATTAGTCGTTTACGTTTTCCCAAAATTTTTAGTAGACTTCTCTTAGATAAATAGTCTTTTCTGTGTAATTCTAAATGTGAAGTAAGTTTTCGTATCTTATTGGTCAAATTGAATACTTGAAATTCAACAGATCCTTTTTTTTCTTTTTTAAAAAGAACTGAAATAATTAAATTTTTGACCATAATATTATAGTCAGTTTATCTTTTGTTTTTATTTTAAAATATTATTAAATTTTTAGATCATTATGAATTAATTCAATTTAAAATATACCTATTGTTGATAGGAACAAATAAAAAAATAAGGTAATAGAAATTTTTAATTGTTGTGACATATTCTTAACATACTGAAATGACTGCTGTTATTGGTATCAAACCAATATCGATTCACACAAGTGAAATCCTCAAATCGATAATTGGGCCAAAGAATTTGTTTTAATTTTAATGAATTTGTATATTTTCTATCCAAATATTTTTTTTCTCCATAAACGGTATCAAAGTTTTTTACGTTGTTCGTATTGAAAACATTTGGATTTATATGATAAAACTCATCCATATTATTTTTAAAATAGAAAGAAATTATAATTCTAAATTCTCTGCAACGTCTTGATGATAGTATATTTTCAGGAAAAATAAAATCTATATCATTTGTGTAATCTTTTTTTCCAAGCATTTTTTTATATTTTTCACTCAATTTAAAAATTAGATCTACATTTCTTTTTTCTTCATATCTTTGATTAGTTTTTTGTTGCTTACTCTTATGAACTAATGAAATAGCCACAGTTTGATACACCATAATAAAATTTCTATTTTTTTTTACCGATAAACGAACTGGTTCAATTATCAATATTCCAGTTTTTATCAATTCTATAAGAGATATATCCTTCTTTAGCATTATATCTAAACTAATTTCTCCTCTTTGAATAGAGGATAGAACCATATATTTTGGATTTTTTAGTCTAAGCAGTAAACAATATATCTTAATATTTTTAATCATTTTTGGATTAAAAGGTTCATCCCATCTTAGTTGAAAAAGAAAATATCTTTTAAGAAAAAAAAAAAGTTCTGTTTCTGTATGACTCTTGGATTTACTTTTTCGATTTTTTTTTATATATAATCTATTGTCTTGTATGGTCCACTCTTTTTCTTTATTTTTATTTTCAAATTTATAAAAATATTTGTTTTCACTCAATGATAAAATATTTTTTTTTTCGTTAACATTTTCATGAAAATATAAAATAAGTAATTTGATTGGTATTTCCCAATGTTTCATTTTATATTGTTTATACAGTAGGATCAGTTCTGGAAAAATCAAAAGTTTATTTGGTCTGGAATAATGAATTAGTATTTTTTTATTCATTTCCATCCAATTCAAAAATATTTTGAAAGATGTTTTTTTGTGTTGATGAATTGTTAGATAAAAAATACCTTTGTAATTCTTATAAGTTAGATTGATCCCTGGATGATTAGTAATCATATCTGGATAATCGTTTTTTGTACAGGTATTTATAAAGGAACTCAAAGATATTTTTTGAATAAAAAAGTGAATTGGACTTTGATGAAGACTCATATATTTTTCAATATTCCTATTAAAAATTTTTCCTAAATAATTATGTAAAGGACCTAATCTATTGAGTACTTTTGGGTTATATGGCTTGTAATTAATATTTTCCCTTTTTTTTAATATTATGTGGGATGGTGATCCTTTCATAATATAGGTGGAGTTTTTATATTGATAATTCAAAAAATTATATGAAATATGATCCAAGTCATTTAAATTTTTTTTATTTGAAAAGGGAAGTTCTTTATAATCATTTTTTTTTTTATCATAATGAATGAATTTTACTTTATCATCATATAAAAAACTGCATTTTTTTAAATAAATAATAGTACAGTATTTATTTACGACTCTATTTATTTTCCATTTTTTGGATAGTCGAGACCATCTAATTGGGGATAGATCATATTGATAATGATCCCGTAAAAACCAATTTTTCCATTGTGTAATTTTAGGCTTACAAAGTCCGATTCTTAATTTATAATCAGAATTGAAAATTTTTAAGAAATTCTTTGTTTCTTTTTTAAGAAATAAGGATGTTCCATTATATTGAAGGATATATCTAAACTTATCAAAGTTCATCATTTTTATTTTTGAAAATTTATAAAATAAATATGTTTGTGATAAGTAAAAATTAAAACAAATATGTGAACTTTTCTTGCAATTGATAATAGAAATTGAATCTTTTAGATTTAAAATCATCAAATTAATTTTTGTTTGGTTTTTTTTATCTATTTTTTCTTTCTTTTTTTCACTATATATTTTTATTTTTGATTGAAAAAAAAGTTGTGTATTAAGGCAGGTACTATTTAGATTTATAATTATACATAAAAAAATATCTATGCAACTCTTGTTAATATTATTTTTTATCAAATGATATAATTGATTTATTAATCGGGTCTTTTTTTTCAATATTTTAAAAATATTTCTCGGTAATTCAAGTATTATTTTAATCGTACTTTTTTTTTTATAATTTTTTTTTATATTTTTTATATACGTTTTTGTAATTAATTCTTTTTTATTTTGTATTTTTTTTGTGTGATCTATAATATTTTTTATTTTATGTTCGGGAAATAAATTATTTTCCAAATTTATCCATCTTGAAGAAATGGATGATTTATGAATCATCCGATTTCTTTTTGAATCTTTTTCGCATTTTATTTGCCTTACTGTCTCTTCTTTCAATCCAAATATATTATCTTTAAATATCTTTTTAATTCTTTTGAATAAAATATTTTTTAAAAACCATTTTTTTTGTTTTTTGGAGATCTTTAGAATTAATTTTCTTTCTTTGAAAATTTTTTTAACTAGAAAAAATTTATGTTTTATAAATTTTAGAATTTTTTTTTTTATTTTTTTGAAAATAGGCACAAAAAAAGAAGGTTTTTTCTGGGGAGAACCAAAAGGAAGTTCAGTTTCCATTCCCCAAACTGTTAAAAAACAAAAAATATATTTTTCTCTTTTTTTTATCATCAGATCTTTAGAATAAGATCGTGATCTTTTCCAAGGTTTCAAACAGAAAGGAAATAGTATCTTTATTTGAAGACCTTCGGTTAACCAGTTTTTTGGAAATTCGTTTTCTGATAATTGAACACCATTATAGGTACATTTAACATGCATCTCTCTTTTCCATTCTTTAAAATCGTCTGACCACTCGGGAGATTGTAATAATAACATGCGAGTGCAATTTTTAACTATTATCAAAGAAGGTAGAAAAACATATTTTCTAATAGTTGATTGTATTATTAACATACAGCTTCGTATTCCTTGAGCAAATAGAATGGTATCCCAGGATTCTGCTATTTCTATCCTTATTTTCTCTGCTACTTTATCTCCATCCCCCTTTTTATCCATTTCTTTTCTTTTTTTATCTTTTGTAAAATTTTTAACTTTTGATTGAATCCATTTGAAAATTTCAAAATTAAAAAAAAATATTTTACTTTTTTTGGACAAAAAAAGAGGAGAATGTGTATTTGCTTGAAAAATTTTCCAAATAACTGTTTTACGTCTTTGAGTTCGCATGGTACCTTTGATAATCTCTCGACGAAAGTCTGATTGTTGCGAATAACGTATCAATGCCACTTCATCAACTTGATCAGGATCAGCAGTTTCTTTGGCATTATAATAAGAATAGGTTTTCTGATAGTCATCCGTAAAGATCACTATACGCTTGGCTTTTCTTGATCGAATCTCATGATGATCCTCGGATATATCTTCATTTTCCCCCAACTGTTGTTCCAACTCGTCGATTAATTTGTATGACCTTTTTGGTACTTTTTTACGTATTCTTTTTACTCCAATAGATTTTTGTCTAATTAAGTTTATGTTCTTCAATTCAGTTATAAATCTGTTCAATATCATTTTGAAATATTTTTTTGATCGATATTCGGAATTCATATTTACTAGTTCTGGAAATAAAAAAAGATCTTTCCAATAGCAGGAATAAAGTGTAAATTGCTCGTTTTGATCAAATTGAAGAATTAAATTTAAAAAGTGTACCTTTTTAATTTTTAATAATTTTTGATCAAATATTTCATTTTCATATCGTTTATTCTGTTCCAAATTTTGGCAATCTTTTATAAATATACCATGTATTTTATTTAGCCAAACTCTCTCTATTGAATTTTCTCTAAAAGTTTTATTTATGGGGGGTGAAACCAACTTTTTGGTTATTCCACGGTATGATCCGTTAACTAAAGGATCATATATTTTTTGCAAGTATTCTTTTTTTTTATCATTATTACATAATCGAATTCTTTTTTCGAATATATTTTTTAAATTGGCTTTGTTGTCTAAAGCATTCATTCGTTTGAAAAAGTCATTTCTTTGTTTTATCTTTTCTTGTTTCTTAGTGGATATCCAATCATTTTTTTTATTATATAAATGTATTGTGGACAAAGAAAGATATCGTTGTATCATTTCCAAAAAAGTTAACAAACTTGATAAATATGTAAAAGATATTTTTATTTTTCCATCACTTGGACATGTATGAAAGAAATATTGTGACATTTCAGTTCTTACATTCTTTTCGAATTTATAGTTTTTTATATATCGTAATGGACGATTCCACTGTTGATAGTCGAAAAGAAGAGTTACAAGAGTTTTTTCAAATATAAAATTACAATATTCTTTTTTTTTTTCTAACGTGAATTTTTTATTCTTTTTAAGATAATCAAATACTTTACTCTCTTTATAAGATGCTTTGACATATAATTCATTTTTTGTTTTTTCAATTCCTCTTTCTTTTTTTGTTTCATCAATTCTTTCCTGATCCCCTATTTCATCCGATTCATTCGAAAAAAGGAAATGATGAGTCTCTTTGAGAGATATATCTTGTGAATCTTTCATCCCAGAAGTTTTTTCCATTTCTACTTCTTCTTCTGTTATACTTTCTACCATTTCTGAAATTTCTTTACCTTTTTTACCCAGGATGGGTGAAGGTATTCTTACTAAATAGTAGACACAAGTGATAAATAAGAGAACGCTTAAGATTCGAACCGTATCAGTGATCAATTCTGATATAATTTTTTTAACTAATCTACTATGGTAAAAAGTGTTTGAGCCAACAAATTTATTAATATTCTCTAGGAACCGCGATATAATCGATATGAAAATATTATTTATACCAGTACCTGCAAAAAAACGTTGTATGTATCTCTTTGATTCATTCAAT